AAGAGGAGAGCAAAGACAGAACAGAACTAATTAGATCTAGCCATGGTAGCTAGTCGAATGTAGGAGATAATAAAGCTTTAGGACCACTTCTTTACTCAACTAGAATAGATAGAGGTTGGAAGGGAGCGACTTCAGTATACGTAACGAGCAGGGAGGGGACATACTTACTTTTTTTAATTTGAATAGAAGAGACCGCCGGAGCCAAAAAGACTTTTTTGTTTTGACCGACGAAAGGTTCCGGCCTCTTTCAATAGATTCATTTCCGCAATCGAGTGATTTGACCAATTGATTCGAAATAGGTTCCACTTCCCCTTGCGATTGATTGTTGGAAGAGTTTTCACCGAAGCCGGTTACCGCCTTCCGGGCCCTGCTACTGAGGTAAGGGGCAGACGGATCGATCCACTTGATGAATAACAGTCCCGATGCCAAAGCTTCCTGAACGAATACTAGGATCAGAGCGCTAGCATCCCTTGCTCTCTATCGATTGCTCCCCTTTACAATATGAAGCGTCTCATCCAAACAGAATAGAACCGGGGGCACACTTCCCATTTGTTCCCGTCCCAATGCGACCATCGATAGCTTTCTCTATTGAAATGGAATCCCCGGTCTCTTTCTCAATTCATCGATCGACGGCCGCCCATGCTTCAACATCTAAGTTTTCACCAGAAAAAGCCAAAATAAATATCTTATGGGGCAGAAAGATTCGATTAAGTTTAGGGAAAGGAAAGCAAACAAAGAAAGCCAATCGGAAATGATTTTATCACTACGCGAATAAAAAATAAAAGTCGGAGCGAGAATCACCGTCAGGGCTAGGCCACCTGCCTGACTATCTATTGTCTCAGCAGGCCTTAACCCGGCTAAAGACGACAGAGGCATAAAGGAAGGTTGATGCAGAATAAGCGATGTTCTTGCTCTTCTTTCTCTTGGAAGAAGAATGGCTGTTGTTGAATCAGTTTCAAGTGGTGGGATCATATTCATATATAATAGTAGAATCCCGTCTCCTTAAAGGAGCGATCTCTCCCTCAAAGTAGAACGAGCATAATCGAAGACAGATGGTAGCGTATTCTAAGTAGTTGATCTCACGTGCTATCCGAAAGTATTCTTAGTCTTCGTCTGCTCTCAATGCCCGGAACAGGCTCTTAATGAAATAGAAATCCCGTTAGTTAAGTAACTCTCGGAGTTGAAAACGACTAAGCTTTTTGCCTTGACCTTGACCCCCGTCTTAGCCTTTCTCAGGACACCTTGTCTTCTTTGGCGGGAAGGGCTACTAATAGTGGTGCGGTATCTGGGAACTCCCCTTTCGAAATAGGAAGAATAGCGTAGTAAACAGTGACCCTCGGGGAGCTGCTCTTGATGAAGAAGTTTAGTCCTAAAATCAGCAAATGTGATATTAGCATTCATCTTGGTGATGGTAGTGGTAAAGGATTCATACTCATAAGGAAGACCGGCTAGAGCATGAATGACCATGTCCTTGTTCAACACAGGAGCATTGATGGCTGCCAAAGCATCACAGATAGCCTTCAACTCACGAAGATAAGTGGCCATGGGTTTGGTCCCTTTTTGTAGATTCTGAAGATCAAACCGAAGTTGCATCTCTTGAGCAGCGGATTGATCCATAAAACGTCGCTCAAGAGCAATCCAAACATCCCGAGAAAGTGGAGAGGTCATGAACATCGGCAAAGATTTCCGTCAGTGAAGGGTGGCCTTGATCCATGAACGCACACTTTGATCAGTCCGTACCCGGTTTGGAATTATCGACCCTCAGCATCACAAAGATATGTAGGAGGGGAAGGTAAGCCGAGGGAGTTAAGCATATCCGTAAGCTATAGTGATCAGGCAAGCAAGAGGGATGAACCATCAAGTTCATTTGATCAAGGTTCTCATACGGCATGTGAGAATTACTAATCCTAAGGCAAAGGGTCGAGAAAGTCAACGCCACTATCGTATGATTAGATTGGGCCATAGCTAGGTGAACCTGAGATTTTTGCATCAACTTCTAGACACGATTTTCTTAGAGTAGATCAGTACTCGCTTTCGCATCCAAAGGTATGAATTTCTCAAGTACTTGCTGTTCCCTTTAATAATAAGGTAAGGCTATGAAGCCCCTTATTCTCTCTGCTCCTTACCGTGTCCCGCCCTGGTTATTGGACAAGGACGAGTTCTTGGTTACGATAGCAAGCCCCTCCCAGTGTAGGCTTGCTTCGCATAGGCGCTATCGCTTATAGCGCATAGGGTAGACAAGCAAGGGCCTGATTGACCTAAGAGGATGCCCGACAATCCCGGGGTTGGATGCAAGTGGAACGATTTAAGCTGTTATATACTTTGTAGCGGGTAGAGTCACTAAGTTAAGTCTAGTCTATACTTCTTTTTAGGGCGAACTAGACTGAAATGAGTCTTTCTACCCCTCAGGAAAGACAAAAAGAAGTACTGTAATAAAGCAGGCAATATGTTAATATTCTATCTTTTCCTAGTTACCTAGACAATGCTAGTCCCTTTCTTATCTGAATCTTAGCGTAGATTCCGATCAGGGATTAGCGGGTTATCACTCCTCCCTTCTTTTGAGTCTAGGAATTGGATTCCGGGAATGAGTGGGACTATAGTAGAAGACTTTTTTAAAAATAAAAAAATATACCGATTTTTGCATTTATTTTTTTTAGCGAAACCCTATTTCCTGTGATTGGTGGATCCAATCATTTTGTCGCCGGGAGGTCCGCTGTCAGGTTTAAATCCATTAGGTTCTTCGATTTGTTCAGAAAAGAAACTAAAGAGATAGAAAACACCATATTTTATCATTATATTATGGGATAGAAGTCACTTGGTATTAGATCCGCTCTTCTCTCGTGCTCTTCTGGGCGGTACAAAGAAATCCGGAATGAGCGCACCAATAAGGCCTAACGCCGGACCATGAAAAACTTTATAATCCACCTTAGTAGTCCTAGTACGCTCTATAACCTGGAGGAGTATTCCCTTCAGAAAATATCCCCCCGGGCTTATAGAAGCAAAAAATGGATTTGTATTGTTGGGGGTTTTCCCTTTGTGAATCCCTCCTGTATTGAAGTTCGTCCAGACTCGTACTCTCATCTATGTCGAGTTCATTCCATAACAGGCGTAGCGCTTGCTCATACATTTTACCCCGTGGCAGCCCCGGGTCTTCCAATTGATTTTCAACGAAGTATATTATCTCGTCGATAAGACGTTTTCGCTCCCCCTCTAGCTGAAGGAGGGCTGTGTAAGGTTTGGCTGGCGGAGCTGGCTGCTCCACGGAACTAGTGGAAGCCGACCTATTTTGGATAGGAGCGGAGGGTCCCGGGCGGGAAGGCTGATGCGGCTCTTGGTTTACGCTTGCTTCTGAGCCAGCATCAGCCCCAGATGGATACATCCAAATAGGCATTTCCTCGGCACTGAATAGTGCTCGCAAAACACATCCTATTGCCCAGGCAAGTCCCCCCGCTAGGCAAAATTTTCATAAAGCAAAGGAGAGGACTCGACTACCAAGAGATAACTCTATTTTATAAAGTAGAGACTGACAGAAATCCATTGAGCCGAGTTTAAGACAAAGACAATAGAACACACCGAGTAAAGGAATAATGATTAGGAATGAATAGAAAAGGTGGAACATTCGAGGAAGACGAGTCAATAACGAGCGAATTATATTCATGAGATTAGGATTTCGATCTATTACTATTACGACCAGCGCGGTTGTTCGTATTTCATTTTCTTATTCTTTAGAAAGCATGCACTGAGTTACTTACGGAATCTAAAATATCTCGACGCGGAGACTTTTTTTCCAGGTCGATCAGAGATTTGGCTTGCTTGCATGTGTTCAGCATATAGCTTGAGTAGCATGATTGGAGCTTCTTAGCGCTTAGGCTACTACCTTCAACCTCCAATTACTTAGATGGAGGAGATAGTAAGCAATACTGTCTATGCTACGATCTTGCTTCTTTTATGAAATTTCCACTTTCACACCCCCCTTTCAAACAGACGATTCCTTGCATCAAGAGCAAACAAATGACTCTTAGGCTGATATAATTCCTCTAAACCGTGGAAATGTTAGGTTTAATAATGCTCTACCGTTAAAGATATGCTTTCCTTTACATAAGATCTTTACGCTCTCATGTTCACAATCTTCTGTTAGAAGGGCACATTATTCAGGATGGGCAAGAATCCTATGAGGAATAATCATCTTTCACTGGGGCGAAGCGCTTTCATACCCGGCAAAGCCCTATCTACGAATTCGGGATGTCAGGAAGACTTTGTATGAAAGTATGAGAGTATTCTCCTTCATCCCTTGCGTGGCTATTGCTTCTTTGTCTCAATCCGAACTTCATAGCTCTTAGAAGGTAAGCAAAGTGCTACAGGCCTAAAAAAAAAATATAACTCTCCAATTAGTGACTATACATAATTCTCAATTGCACACCCGCTATCTTTACTTTTAAGATCTTTTATTCAAGAAATAGGAAAGATCTACTTTCATCTCTCAACAGCGGTTGGGAGAAAGAAAAATCAGATGATAATCGTTACCAATCCTCAACTAGTTCTATTCTTCGAATCGAAAAACATCATATGCCCCTCTTCTTCCAGTCCTTATCAAAGGGGTGAAACCGTCGTACATGAGTAGAATGCCCTACCAGATTCCCCTTTTCCCTTTTACTGAAAGTACTAAAATACTTTTCTAAAAAAATATTAATTTAATGGAGTATTATAATATATGTTTCCAAGGAGCGGTAACTAAACTGCTCGAACCTGAACCAAACCAGGTTCAAGTTCAAGGGAAGAGAAAAGAAAGCGTAACTCTTTGTTGTCCTCTTACTCTTTTAGCCTGCCTTGTGGAGGTCTCTCGGGTGTCTACGGCGGATTCGATCAGTCTCGTGATGAAGAGAAGTCTTTTCCGATCTTCCACTAAGAAAGGTATCGTCACGACAACTAAATTTGCCCGGTAAACTAGTCGGGGCTCCCCATGGTTTAGTAATAGGGAGGGGATAATGTCTTTTCATCCGGGGGTTCATTTCATTAATTATGAACTAAAAAAAAAGTCTAAGGCTGATTAGTGAGGTCTTAAAAACTTCATACAATGAATGATCAGCCATTCCATTTGTGCTTTCAGCAAGTAGGCGACGCGAATCTATGGTTTCTATGTTTCAATCGCAATTGCTTGGATACGTTTGAAAGCCTCGAGATGACTTGAAGAAAAAATTCTTTCTAGGTTTGTCTTGTGTCTCCGTAACAAATGGTCCATTTATTGATGGGCGAACGACGGGGATTGAACCCGCGCGTGGTGGATTCACAATCCACTGCCTTGATCCACTTGGCTACATCCGCCCCTACCCCCGCACAGGTTTTAGTCTCTATCTACGATCAGATTCTTTCTTAACCCCCCTATGACCGCTATCAAAGAGAAGCTTTTTCCTATACTATAACTATAGTAGTAGCAAGTCTATTTCTTGTTTTTTGGAATTAGGGGAAGCAAAGCTTCAAACAAAGAGGTTGGGCTGTTCACTTCATTGATTTGACTTCACTTTACTTAAGATTAAAGATAGGGACCGGGCGGGCAGTGAAGGCTCGTTTAGTAGACAGCAAGCTCCGCTTTTTGAAGCGAGCCCCCATCAGAGAAAGCCATTGCACGCTAGCCTCTTGTTTGTATAGGGTTCCCCTAAACTACAAGCTAGCTTTGAAGCCCCTACTTTCTTGATTGTTGGGATATTAGAAGAAGCCCCTTTCTACAAACCTTTCTAGAATATATATAAGGGAAGCTCTTCGAGCTTTCTTCGCATGCTTGAGCTTTCCCCTTTCTATTAGTAAGGTTGTCAAAAGGTAGGTTTCTTACGTCAGTGCTTGTGCTAAGGAGCTTCTTTCTCAAAGTCAACTTTCTCGCTTCTTGCTTTAGAAAGATTGCAGGGGCGCCGCCCTTCCTTCAGCCGGCTCCGCCCGCCCTATCTATTCATCTCTTTTATCAAATGGATATTTAGGGATCTCTCTTGTTCATAGATCTTGAAACCAGATCAATAATATCCATTTTTCAATATATCTATCTATCGATAGATAGATATAGATCTCTATCTGGATCTATCTCCATATCTAAGAAAGAACCAACACTTAATTAAAGGGCGTAACCAACGGAAGGTTCTCACCCTGTCCCCGACATTGTTCTCCGACGATGCCCCCTGGGCGAAAGGGGCCACCATTCTCTTTCTTTCTTCAATCGTTCCGATCAGGACAAGTGGGTTGGTTGGTTTCGTCCCTCTATCTACGCAATTCTCTGTCTTCGTTCGTGATCATGTTGGGCGAAAGGTAGTTAGTTGTAGAGGAGCGGCTGTGAAACGGTGATTCCCCCCTTTCCATTGAAGTAGGGGGGCCTCCTTCCCCACCATTCCGGCCTATTATTTATAGGGATTTTACCGATGCTGAAGGTAGCTTGCTTACCAAGCCACCCACTTGAGAATCCCGTCGCCAGAAAGAAGCGGCGAGGACGCGAAGCTGTCTACGAAGCTTCCCTACCCCCTGTAGTCGAAGTACTCGGCGCTACTTTGATTCAAAAGGTAACCGACTTTCTCCGGTTTCCGCAACCGTAATCATTTGTCACTTCATCCATCAACCTTTTTTTCAATAGCGGTACGCTCTAAAAAAAGTCAAGGATAAGCTTGCATTCTAGAAGCGGTAGCTTCCCGCCTCCTTCATTTCTACTGCCTCCTTCGGTGATAAAAGTTCCCTTCCCTTTTCTAAAATGCCCGATTGGTCTGCCTCAGCAAATGTACAAAGTGGACCGCTGTTTGGCTTACCCTCTTCTTCCCATTCGGGTTGGGTTGACCCAGAAGTCAAGTGACGAAGGAATGGAACCACTGGAGAGTCGTCCGCAGTTCACACTTGGGCAAAGACGACTGACTTTGTTTGGAAGCGGAACACGAACCGATTTCCGCTATTCCGGGTTCTTATTGAGCGTAGCGAAATCAAGGTTTATTATAAACTCAGCGAAGTTTCTATGGTCTTCTACCTTTGCGTAGTCTCGGTCCACAGTGGAAGGCTCCGTACCGACGCCTCACTACTACTTAATTAATGGCTAAGCGATTTCATAACCTGAGCTTTCCTTAACCAGCTGACCTTACTTCGTAACCTTAACGTACTTTCTTTCTGACTATATCATAGGCCTTCGCCACTTCAAACGGGCGCTTCGCCCTTTCTTTTTTTATTAGAAAAAAAAACGGGGCCTTACTTATTATTTATGTTCAGGGAGGATGAAAGACAAAGAAAGGGATCAGGGGGCTTATTGATCGGAGAAAGGGAAGGGACTTATTGGTTGGACCTAACTGAGAAGGAGACAGAAAGGGATCACCTGACCTTCTCTTGAGTGAGAGAGGCAAGTCGCAAGGCAAAAAGCTTAGTCGTTTTCAAGTCTGAGGGTGAACGAACGGTATTTCTATTTAATTCAGTGCCTTAAGTCAGTAAGTCAAAGAGTACGAATACCTGCTCTAGTACTAATACCAGTACCAGCAGCATGGCATTCTGTAAAGAAACTACTCTCCCAAAATAGACTAGCAGCGGCAAGATAGTCAGTCTCTCCCCCCTGCTTCATTCATAAGTCAGATCGCTTTCTCCGCTCCGGGACTTTCCCTTTAATCAGTTAACTGGGTATGAGAACGCCCCCATTCTAGTCTAAAGGCACCGATCTGACTGATTTAGAAATCCCGAACGGAGAGGGAACACCCGGTGAAATATGGCTGGTACAGAATCCGTTGCTATTGTACTTGGCAAGTAAGCCCAGAAGGAAGAAGTCGTAGCTGCTACCGCTACGTGGGCTTCTTCTTCTTAGTCTGCTCGAAGGGAAGGTCAGTAAGAGTAGATAGAATAGAGTATGACATAACCAGAAAGTCTGTGGTATCATTAGCCAATGTCTGTGATTCTATAACAAAAGAATTCAACTAAAGTAGAGGATGCAGCAGAGGTTGTACTTTCTCTTCCCAGGTATGGGCGGGGGGAAAAGCGATTCTAGCATCAGCATGGATTGACCAGAGACTGGGAGTAGTCGTCATCTTTGTCCATAGTAGTCATCCAGCCAGCAAGGGAAAGACCACTTAGCGCAGTGGAATAGGAAAGAGAGCGTCGAGCACAGCTTTCGTGTCACCAGCAATCCTTTTTCGTTTATTGGGGGACTGAAAAAGGCTTTGTCAAGCAGGCATGATTGTCACGTCGATCGACAGTTGAAAAATCCTATCTCCGGGGCCCTCACTTTAGGGCTATCTTTCACCGTTGACAGACATGGTTCAACGTGACAGGTACGGTTCCTCAATCAATAGATGACTCAAGGTTGTTGTTGGTATGGGGAAGGATGACAGAGCTTTCGATTAAACATTTGTGTGGGTCTAGCTTGAGAATTGCCCTTTCTTTCTCATCTCGATCTGGGTAAGGCTTCACTACTCGTTCGCTTGAGGGGTTCAGTTGTTAGTGGACTAGCGCTTCTCCTTGTCCCCTTTCTGCATTCGCGCATGACCCTCTTTCCTTTCTTCGGTTCTCGTCTGCCAACGGCATTGAAGCAAGCAGTCTTTGTCCTGTCTATCCAGCCGGGGAAGAGCCAAGTCCCGTCAGAGAGGGGATGAGATCAGTCAAGTCTAGGAGAAGGGAAGGTACCGCCTTTTAGTTAGTAACAACTTGGTAAGGGATCAAACCCTGTCAACTAAAATCCCTCCAAAACGTACTCGTGAGGAAAGCTAGCCCCCCTGTTTAGCCGCTTACTCTTTAATAAGATAAGATATGCGCGTGCAATTGAGAAGGAAGCAATCTCACATCCAACAAAGCCCGGTGTAAAGTGAAAGTAGAGGTCAAGAGATGCCTTTTTCTATCGGGGTCAGCTATAATCTTTTTTTTATCTAAAAGAAATATGAGTGGATGCCCACTGACTGTGACTCAAAGTCGGATTACGCTTTCTTCAGACGGGAATCTGGGGCGTCAGGAAGCAAAGGTGCCACAGGGAAAGAAGTGACTCCCGGGGGAGAAGTCTTGTTCCTAGGGCATTGGTACCGGGGATGGCCAGATTAGGATGGACAAGCAGAAGGTGAAGGCAATAGAAGAGTGGGGAGTCCCCGTGACCGAGCTACGATCAGTTCTTGGCCTTTTGAACTAATACCGTCGGTTCATCACTGGATATTCTAGGAAGTCCACTAACTTCTTTTTTGAAGAAAGCCTCGGCATTGGCTTTTTTTTAAGGGCACCGGGCAAGTTTCAGCGAGCCTTTGAGGACTTGAAGAGGGCCGTGACGGAGGAACCTGTATTGAGGTTGCCAGACTATACTGTACCTTTCGAAGTGCACACTGAAGCATCAGACTATGCCATTGGAAGAGTCTTGGTCCAGGAGGGACACCCAGTAGCATATGAGAGCCGGAAGCTCAACGAGACAGAAAGGCGCGGTCCCAGTCCCAGAGAAAGAGATAACAGCCGTGGTGCATTGCCTGAGGACGTGGAGGCACTACGAGCCTGGATCGGCTCCCGGTTTATATTATATCGGGAATCTTAAAGAGAAGATACCGCAGCTGATTGTCCAACTAGCGGAAGCAAGTCGGGAACAGGAGCTGGAGCGAAAGAAGAAGGAGCTCGCAGACGAGACAGTGCGAAGAGATGAGATGATTAAGTCTGCTTCACGCTTCATCAAGAACGCAGTGGAACGGAAGAAAGAACAGGAGCTATTCTTGAGGATTGCTGAAAGCAAGGCCAGCAGGCTTACTGAAGTCTTTCATTCCCTGGTTAGCCAACTGCGGGAATGAAAAGAACCTTGCTTGGCTAGCCGTTTCGACCTTATCCGTCGCCCTCTTCTTTATCAGCCAGCCTGGCGACTAGTTTCAATCTAAATCATTCTGTAACCACCTCTTTGTCTTTATAATTGCATTTATTTTTTCTTCTGTCTCTACCTAAGTAGAGTAGAGCCACACCCTCTATGAGCCCTTTCCTTCTTTATTTCATGAAAGTAGGCTTATTTATTCCACCTTAAAAGCTTTTTTTTTTTTTCTTCCTATCGCCCTTTCTTAAATATGAAATAGAAATGGGCATCTTCTTATTCTTCAGCCTGAAAGGCTCTTCCCTGCCGGGATCCCCTTCAAAAAAAAAAAGGAACAACTACCTTGCTTCGGCACACGATTCGGAAAACAGCCTCAAATTGAGCTTTGACCTCTCCAACCGCTGCCCTAACGAGTGGGAAAAGAGATCGGGGGTTTATATGTAAATGAAAGGCAGAGATGAGAGCGAGAGAAGAGGAGTGGAACGAAGCCTTAACTTAAAGGCGAGGCACCCGAAGACAAAAGCCATTGGCTGAACACCAGCCAGACAAATCCTTAATTCGAAAGACGACAATCAAAGCATCACGACTCGAGGAACATTCCTCAAGGGAGTGAACCAGTGAGATCGGTAGACAACCCGTAAAAGGAAGCCGCTAGGCATCAAGCCCTATTATCTTACACCTAGGGAGGGTGGCCGTTGTTGGGTGGTGAGTTGCAATGAAAGAGCTGAGAAGTTGTGGATGTACTACATAGAAGGGTGAGACTTTCTTGGCTCAAGCTGGAAGACTTTCTCTGTGCCTACATACCGAATCAGACAAGTGAATCAACCGGTGGTTCTTCTTCACGTGATCGTGCTCTAGACCTATGGGATTAACAACCGACGGGGGCCGCCCTGCCTGGTCATCGGGCGTACCCTATCTTGAATCTGGGGGAATCCGTGTCGGCATCTGTCCTACTGGCTGTTGAAGGTGCTGGCTGATGAAAGACATCCCCAGAATGCCCCCCTTTCGTGCCTATCTCACTTGTTTACAGCTCTTATGGGTCTTTTCGTTTCACATGATGCAATATCTGGGCCTCCTAGACCTGCTCTCTCGCCCGACGCCTCATAGCATTCATATTCCAAGCACTGACGTTTGTATTCCCTGCCTGCTCAGATGCGTCAATCCGCCTATCGGTACCTTTTTCCCCGCATAGAGAACTTGATTAGTTCTTGGTAGGAGGGAACTCATACAGTAGATAAGGTTCATTGCTATTTGCTCTCCCGTCACGCTAGCACTTAAGAGACTCTCTGGGACCAGAGTGAGGGATCACAATAAGGATTACCAAAAGTAGGCAGTACTGCGGTACCAGTCCACGACTACCATTTCTGTCACTTAACTTCCCTGCCCCCTGTCCACTCAGTCTCCTTTTCGGACTTCAGGAGCATTGAGTAAAGGTAGGCACGGGGGCTGGAAGATCTACTCATTCAAAGGGAAAGCGCACCCCTCTATTTATTATCACAAGAAGAAGAGCTAGTGGAATGGACCCTTTCCTCATGCCAGCGGGGGAAAGAAAAGAGGCCCACTACGAGAGGAGAGAGTGATTCAGCTGCTAACAAGCGCAGGTTTTTCATGAAATGAATGGTTATTCGGGAAACGTCTGTTGATGAGGAGGTGTTACATAGTCTCAAAAAGGAAACCTGGGCTCCGTTCGAAGAGACGAAGTTTGGTCCTTCTCCCTCACATGCTCCTTCCCATGAGCAACTCGGTTGGCTTCGTGAACGAGAACGCTGATCACCCTCACGCGGGAAGATGAACATTAAAAGGGCTGAAAGGGTAGCGACGGGATGTAGATGTTGATTTTGGAGGTCGCGTACTGTAGTTATAATGCCTTCGACACGGTTGAGGCTTCTACTTTTCTTCGGTCTCAGCATGACCGACCAAGCGTAACGACCGCAGAAGGTACGGCCGAAGAATTCATCTCCAAGTCAACAGCATGTCGGGCAGGTCAAAGGTGATCCTCAAATCCGGGGAGAATCGAGAGGAACCTAAGCGAGGCCGAGAAATATTACGCAATCCTTACTGTCCATCTTTATCCACCAACCCCCGGCGCCCCCCAATAGAATAGAGGATATTTAATGCCTCGTGAAAGTAATTACTGGCAAAGCCATACTCCGTAATCTCAGAAAAAATATCATATAACGTAGATCCGCCGGATCCCCAATGAATGACCTGCTCGACTATTTTTGAATATGTCCAGTTTTCCGGCAGGGAAAATTATGTGTTACCGTAAGTTTTTTGACACTTTCGGTGACAGCATTCAAAAGTGTATCCACAGCGTTTTGCTCCAGGGGATCGTAGTTCAAATTCGTATGGGGAGCGGGGGAGGGTTAGATTAGAGGGAGGGGACTGCGAACGCCCGTCCCATGAAGCGCCAGGGAACCATGCATTCCTCCCGGGCTGGGCTCAGGGACTGCAATCAGCCGCTTCCCCTGTAGTCGTCAGCTCGTTCTTGACAGATCCGATCGGGTGTTCATAATCTGGAGTAAAAGGATTCGAACCTTTGCATGCCGGTACCAAAAACCGATGCCTTACCACTTGGCTATACTCCATATGGCCTTGTTTTGGACGGTAGAACGAACGGGGAGAGGGGGAAGGGAGAAGCAGGGCTCGAAGAACGAGCCGTGCAAGAACGCGGGCAGCTGGTGGGGCTGTGCCCATTCTTTCTCCCTCTTATTCCGCTTTACAACCGGAATAAGGAACCTTAGAATTCACCCTACCTGTCGATGAAAAAATAGGATTTGAGAGGAGTTAAGCTGCTTGACCGAATAGGGCAAGGAGTGAGAGCTAGCGGATCAGAAATATTTTTTTGGAATGTCCTACTCCTGCCCGAGCTTTCCGATCAACCAATCCCCTCTTATTTGAGTTTAGGGACATCTCTTTGTTAGGTAGGGCCAGGGATCACTAATTAGTCGAATGAGCCCATCCCTCTGGCCTATCATTTATTGGTCGATCCGGCTGGCGGCTCCTGCATCTCCATGGGGCCCCGTCATACAAGTAGCTAGGAGTCCCGTCCCGTCGAATCAATAATCAATAGAAGTCCCAATAGAAGTTTACTGACCTGGCTCTTCAATCGACGATCTACTGTTCCCTCTTAGTTGCAGATGCCCATGCTTTGATTCGAAAGCCCTAGCCAGTGATGAATCCCCAGTAAGATCGGAGTCTTTCATTCCTCCTCCCTTCAGTCCAGTTTGAACCCGTCCCAGCAACGAAGACCTTCCTACTTACAGCAAGGTGAGGCTCTGCCCTTCCCCTAGAATCCACTCCGGGTCGGAGGAGCTGCTAGTCCAACTTCTTGAGCAGCCGAGATATTGAACAACGAACATTTGAGCAAGCTACCTTGCCTCACCCTGAGATGAGAGGGAAGGTCGATTTGACTCGAATCCTGGACCTGATCTTTAATCCTACACCGGTTAATGATGCGATGGGATAAGTTTTTTTTTCATCAATGCTGGCCCAGTCGAGGCTCGTCCATGCCCAATCCCAATGGACAAACCTCTGATCTGCCCCTAGCTCTATAATCCACCCGTCTTCCCCAGTCCCTGAAAGCCCTCCTATCCGTCGGCCTAGCCCTCTTTCTCAACTCGAGTCTGAAGTTCAGCGGCTTTCATCATTGACGAAGACCTGCGCTAATAAGACAAAGAAGTGGGGAGTCTATGCCTTTTCATAAAACGAAAAGCTTTCAGTCCTTGAATGAATCAGTAACAACGAATTCGTGGAATGAAGGATCAAGAAACGGATAGGGAGGGGAATGGCCTTTCCATTATTTATTGGTGGACCTTCCCGTCGAATTGAACCGGTCACGGAGCTCTCCATTGAGTTGTTTAGGTTCTGGAATTCCATCTCTAGTTGGGGGTTTCGGTTCGAAGGTTATCAAATGTGGTGCGGGTTCATCTCTCTCGACCTGCTGTTCAGGTTCGACGGGAAGGTTGATCGAGGGGACCCAGACTTTAGATCTCTTTCTTCTCTATTCTATGGCGGGAGGTTTCTTTAGTATCAAGAGTGTGTCGGGGAGGCCAGGGAAAGACGGATTGGATCGAGAGGCGATGCCTACTCTACTCGTTACCACTAAACGACGAAGCCAAGAGCGGAAGGAGGGACTTGAACCCTCAACCTCAGCCTTGGCAAGGCTATGCTCTACCATTAAGCTATTTCCGCCAGCTACGGTAGTGGCGAAGCACTACTGAGCAATTAACGTATCACTTGATACGGACGACTTCTCTTTTTCCGCCGGACCACACTCTTAACCTCCGATCGAGCTACGAGCACGAGTAGGTAGGCGGCTAGGGGGGAGGGGCGGCTGCCTTTTCAATCAATCTCCGGCCGCCCCTGACCTAATAAGGCCGCTATTGGTGCGAGTTGTAAGGAAGGAGTCTTGGTCTCGAGTCGAGCTGGGGCGTCATTTCATTCTCGTAACGGGGGTGAGTGCACCGCAAGATCAGACAAGTGACTCCCTCGCAGCGGTGGCATCTGTCTTTTAAGTTCAGTCATTTCCTAAGATGGCTCCTCTTATTATACGATAATCCAAGCAGATCCGGGAGCTGAAACATGAGTATTTGTCTCTTTTTCAACTTCAACAGGAATGCATCAACAAAACTGCCCTTCCATATAGATCGTCGTGGCATGAACTTTGTCAAAAAATGAATTTCTAGCTAACTCCTCTTCCTATTGATCTTGATTAGTTCCAGCTTGTTGAGAGTTCTCTTTTCTTTCTAGACCGGACCCTTAGACCGTCTCCTGAAAGACCTGCTTATCCCGCATGTGCTTTCGGAGCCCCCCACTCATTCAATCACTTGCTTGTGATTGCAGCCATTCCCCGAAAAAGGGAGAGACGAGGGAATCGTCCGCTCCCGTTCATGTGACGAATCGAACATCGTTAGGTCCCGAATTCTGCGAACCACCGGACCTAGACCAAGATCTCCATTACGTCGTACGATATATCGATCCGAAGAACTTACTTTCAGTTGTAAGTCATCCATTCTGCTCCTATCTAAAGTGATGCTAGGCTGCTTCACGCAGGTGCGCTTCGCTCGGCCACATGATGAACATGTTTTAAGCTAACTGCATGTCGAGCGCTTAAGCTGAGCTTGTGGTCACTCGTTCCTCGCTTGTTCCAATCCTAGTAAAGAGCTTCAGATCCGATTCTACACTACATACGATATTCCATTCCGGCCCTCCCCCGCTCTTCGCTTGGTTGTACAAAGAGCATGCCCGAGGGGGCTACTACGCTCACCGCGCACTTGCATCACCACCTGAGCTTCGCTACCGCTTCGCCCAGCTCCTACGCCTACCACGAATCTTGAATCATCACGTGGCTGCTAAAGCAAGCTAAGCTTCACACGGCCCTGAGGAAGCCAAAAGACCCTCTCACGGCCGAAGGCTCCGCAACACGTTGGAGAACTTTTAGATCCCGCCCTAAAACGCCCATTTTCCTAGAGTTCCGAAGTGATCCTCATTCTCACCGCAGCCTTCTTACTTAAGCCGAAAGAAAGCCGGGCAAGAATCGCATTGGTAGTACGAAGGGGGAGCAGAATCGTATCTGGCAGTGGTTCTTCGGATCGATCACAGATTCTCGGCCCCGTCGTTTGGCTTCCACCCCAGTTGACCTCTCTTGTTCTCCCCCCCCAACCACAACCGGGTGGAGGACTCATGTAAACTTATTCCTGTAGGTCCCCGTTCAGGAAGGCATTTTTAACATCTAATTGGAACAGAGGCCAATCTCGATTCGCAGCAATAGAGAGCAGGAGACGAACAGACTTCATCTTGGCTACCGGGGCAAAGGCTTCCTCGTAATCTATCCCATATGTTTGAGTAAAGCCTTGACTAGCCTGACCTTTTCCTCCTTTCTCCCACAAAGCTTCCCTTCACAACCAGTCCCATATCAAATTTGTAGAATTCGAGATGGGGAGAGTCAAAATGATACAAATGCGCATTTCCTCTCTGAATCGAGAGGTATCAGATCGAAGTCACATAAGTCATGTATTATAATGAAAGTGATTTCCGGGAGAACAAAGTTTATTTATGAGCCAATTCTGGCATGAGAGGACCAATGAGACAGAACACTGTTGGATGCATTCCTTCGCTAGCAGGGCTTCGGCCCATCTCAATGGAAGAGTCTTCGGTCAGTAATCTCGTACTCTCGACCGGCTCGAACCACTACGTTATCCATGTTCCGGCTCATCCTATTCATGTCACCAGAACCTGTAATAAACAGGGAATCTTTGGATATCAGTTCGAAGGGAGCGCCGAAGAAAGTTAAGTAGCTCCTACCTACAGGAGCATCTTCCCTTTTTCGGGGGATCGGGAAGAGGAAATCTGGTCTGAGGTCAACGGTAATATGTCACCCAGCTTTAATGATAGTACTATATTTCCCTCCGGAGCTTCCCCCAGCTGACCCCGGCGACTTCCCTAATGAAACGAAGATAGCATAAATTAGGGAGGCCGTAGATGAAAGCCTCTTCAGTAAACTCTTTCCGCTTCTGAATCTGGATGGCGGCTTTGGTTGGAGAAGAGAGTGTTTCAGTTACGGTTTAGGGCGGGGGAGTTACTAGACGTTCGTGAAGGCAGACAGGCGCTCGTAGACATCAAACCGTTTTCGCAGAGCGACTTAGAAAAAACAAACCACTTCTTTCTTGTTTTTGTTTTGAAAAGCGCTGCGTACAGTTCTGGGGGTTGTAGAACAACTACTTGTTCGCCGTTCTTTTTCCGTTAGCCAGTATCGATACTCTAAGACTCCTTGCGCTTAGCCCACCGCAGGTGCTTTGATAGAGAGTCACTTTCGGGTTGTGGGGCGCAAGGGGATATTGAATAAATTCCCTCTTTGCCAGTAGCTAGTTTAGATATGGCAAGCGGTTCGAGTCAAGTGTCAGTTAAAGAACCAATTGTTGGCAAGAGTCACAAATATGAAGTAAACGACTTGGTCTCTTCTGGAGAGTTAGACAAAAGAAAGTATCCTTCTGTATAGGGGAAGGAAAGGCTCTCGCACTAGTTGTTCTGTAAGAAGGGCTTTCATTAGCGTGAGAAGGCGGGTTTTCCGGATGTTGGCAAATGGGCATGAGAAGGAGCATCGTTCCATGCTGGAGATCCTTTACTAAACCCCTACCCTAACCATTATCAGAGCCTACCATGAACCACGCTTTGTTTATTTTTCTTTTTTTGGTTGTGCGAGCTCCGGCTACCGCTGGGGAGAGGGAAAGTTACGGAGCTACGCACTGGCGGATAGAGACCAATAAGGACACCTAAAGATGAAGCAGGACGCCACACCAGATAAGAGAAAGATCAAAGCCCGAAGCCAGCAAAAGGAGTCCCAAGATCCGCCGAAGGAGACAGACCTAAGGAAGGAGCGAAAACGAAAAGAAGGAAAAAAAGAGGTAGATTTCCCTAGACCCTATCATAGGGGCCCGCCCCATGGGGAAAGGGACAATAGGCTGGGGGTATACAAAACTCCCCCGACACCGATGAACTAACGGCTATAGATGGATACCGGTATCGCCAGCAAGCTTCATTCTCGAGGAGCAGAGCCCTCTGGAGGTCGTCCAAAGCCCGAATCTGGTCTCGGGTATTTTGCATGTTGCCACCCGCTCCAGATTGATGGGCGGAAGATATTCCCCTCAGAACAGCAGCATAAAAGCTATCGCATAAGCGCAGAACAGCACTTTTTATTCATTAATTAATAGCAGAAGTACAATAGGGGGGAAGCTTACGTACACATAGAAAAACCAGCCAAACAACTAAACACAACATTACAACAAAAAGTTAACAAACAACATATTAAAGACTCTTCTAGGTCCCCCTGCGGCTGCTGAGGGCCCCCCTCACAATGAGGTCTCGTTGTTCTTGGAGGAGGGCCCTCCTCCTTTCTTCCAGACCGCGAATGCGGTCCAGGATCCGTTGCATGGCTGCAGCCACAAGCGCTGGATCGATGGGAGGCAGGTGCTCCCAAAAGGCAGCCAGGGTTTGCAGCCGTTGGGCCTTCTCGGTATCGATGTTTTGAATTTCTTGATCTATTTGGGAAAGTCTTTCAGCAGTTGCTGGATCCATCTCCCTTTGCTTTGCCAAATAGATCAAGAAGCGTCCTATTTATAGGCGCGGGGGTCCATTAAGAAAAAAAAAATCCTTAGTTTTTTCGCGGGTATCGCCACGCGGCTTAATCCCGATCACTCCCTCAGGAATAGGAGGCAATAATAGAACGCACATCAGAGAAGAGAGTACTCCCTTTATAAATAAACAAGGCCCTCCGCGTCCTTTCTTAATAGATGGAGCAATCCTCACTCGACAGCTCGAAAGCGGATCAGTACAAACCCACGTGATCCGTATTCGCTTACGTACCAGGCGTGCTTCGTCGTACCCTGACTACTCCTCTTTCACTGGCTTCTACTTGTCTTTTACTGGCTTATTTGTACCCAGCTACATGATGGAACTCCCCTCGGCCAATCCTCACTCGACAGCAGCTCCGTCCTAGCGTGGGCGATTGAAGTAAAGCCTCTGCCTCTATCGCTTGATTGAAAGGATCAGACACTGTCCCCTACTTTTGACAGCAGAACGAAAGAATTATATTCTTAAAATAAGTAAGGTAATTTTGCTTTTGCCGATTGCACTCGGATAGCGGCCTGGGCCGTCCTGGAATGGGAAAAAAATGAATTAGATGGACTGGACTTCGATGGGCTTTGTTTGGAAAGCCAGGAAAAGGTGGCATTTCCGGGCTTTCCAAAGCTGAAAATAGATCTGAATGCTAACATTGGGCTAACCTTCACTCCACTCCAATAGAATGGGGAAACGAGCAGAAGCATATTTTGTCTGCCATCCCTCAGGGCAAATCCGTGTTCATCACAGGCTCTGCTGGGACTGGTAAAACCCTATTGCTTGAGGAAATTCTCAAATTACTAAATATATTATATAGCCAATCTGTGGTTTTGTCATACAATAAGATCCAATTTGTTTGGACTCGTTAGGTTTGGCCCATTTTGAGTGAGGCCGAACGTGTACACCTTTTGTTATGAAGATGTGATCTTATCCACCGATGGGTCGTCGTTCTAAGCCCAATCCTCTCGTCGTCAGGGTAGGATATCCATAAACCTTAAATCACGGGAACTTCCCCTTTTTGGTTGACAACCTATGTTGGGCTGACTAAGCCCACTATCCTACTACTAATAGGGTCCCATCTTGTGTCGGGTTAAGGCTCCACCTCATGTTGGGTTAAGGGCTTAGTGGAACCCAATTTCTTCACTTGTAGTCTAGGGCTTTGCTTGGCATTGGGCTTTAGTTAAGCCTACATCTATTTTTTTTGGTCTGAAATAAATAGACGCATTTTCATTCAGGCAACAAGAAAAAACCCATCGATATGTCTTTCTTTGATGGTTCATGTAGGCGTCGGGTCTTTCATTCGGGCCCTATTGGGGCACCCTGTGGGCCAATGCGTATAAGCGTCGGGCTTTCTTAACGTGGCTCATTTGACGACTCAGTACATGGATGTCACGACTCTATTGGCATCGAATATCGAATCTTTTCTACGTAAGCTGGTTGTACAAAGTTTGTTACAATGTGATTCGGGTGTATTTGTGTGCTCCGCAAGGTAGCCAGAGCCAGCCAGGTTTTCATTAAACAGGCATGATAGTCTTCAACTGCAGAAAAGTAGTGCGGAGAACTAGCCAGAATTGTGCCTGCCATCAAATTCGGTGACGCATGGCGGGATTCCTCTACCACTCTATAAATGGAGGCTCAATAAGTGTCTTCTTCATCAAATTCAAATCAAAGAAATTTCGTAATAGCATAGCTATGGATGTTGCAACTTCCAACAGGCTTTCCGCAATTGATGCGGAAATGCGTCAAATACAAGAGACGATTCAAAACCGCCGGAGAACTCTCAATTTATTTTTAAGGAATATTCGAGCGGTAGATTCAGCTGCGGCAGACGAACGCATTCGCACTTCCGCTGCAAACATAAGGAATTTTGAGCTAAGGCTGGAAGTGCTGCGGAAGGAGCTGCTCGAACTAATTTAGGAGGCTGTGTCCCGGCTGTCACACTCGGTGACAGACAGGGAAGACTAGAAAAAAAAGTAGTTCCTTTATCTTCTTTCTACTTGTTAAGGCCTATCCTTTTACTTATTTCTGTTTCGAAAATAATTCATGTAGTTAGCATAACAGAATGCTTTTAAAGCTCTAGTTCTCTAGGAAAGTCATATGTGGTTGTTTATGTAATTTAGTGTTTTATGTAGTAGTAATTAAGAAATCTTTTGGATAAATGTTTTTTCTCGATTGATAGAAGGACGGATTCTATTGTTTTGAACCTTGCTCGCATAAAGTCGGATTGAAATTGAAATCCAACAATCAGGATGGATAGAAAGACATACCATCTGACCTTTGATTCTCTGGCCGAGTTGGAATTGCATTTTCAGGGGTAAGAAGTTTTTACAGAAGTAAGTGGGTATAATAATATAATTTACTGATGCCTACCGGAAAGCTCAGTAGGGGCTGAGCTAGACAAGCAAGCAACTGTCAGCCCTCCAAATAGGCAGGGGAGAGATCCTTACCAATACATTTTAGATCCGGCTTAAAAGACAAAGCAAAAAGCATCTCTTATATTTATACAAATACAGATATAGATTCTGTGAGCTAGCCCGCTACAGATGGTTGCTGCCTTGCACTTCCAACCGGAAGATAAGATGCCAGGGACAAATGACTTAAAAAAACCGATTATTTTCACAGATCCGCTAAAATAAAAAAGCCGATTTGAGATCGTTTATCCAGGAAAAGGAAAGGCAACATCTATCGCAAACCTTAAACTCGTGATTGAACTAGATCTAAATAAAGGAGGCCATGAAGAAGGTTTTTCTCACTACACGAGTAAGAAGTTCCCCGCCGCCTACTCTATTTCTATAAAGAGAGACGGATTTCGCCTGCCACTCTACCGAGCTAACCAGAGCAGATGAGCATCTCTTTCAAGAAAGGATTGAACAAGTGATTAAACATCTGGCGGGGGAATCGACCCACTTTTTCAGATGATTTGTGGACGGATGGCCAATAGCCAATGCCGTTACCAATTCAACCGATTGAGAGAGAGAGGCCCATGCTTTTTCAAGCCAGTCATCAAAGAACCTGCCAGCACACTCGACAGCAAGCCTTACCGCCGCGGTAATTGGTATAAAAGACAGAGGATCCCCACGGCCTGACCTTAACAGGTTATCTATCCTATCCTCGGGTCTCGACACATTAATCCTAGCAAAAACCGGCTTTCATAGCCTTGGCTTCGAAGCTCCCTTGGCCTCTCTGTCTTGTACTTAACCTATGCCCTCCATGTCCCCCAGGCTCTTCAGTAGATTAGATCGTGTAACTCGTCTTTCAATTAAAATGGGAATCTCTCCGTCCCAGTCCGACAGAATAAAAAAGATAGAGATGGTAGACAGGATAGGGCACTTTATCTTCTACTGTAGCTAAGAGGGGATTATTTCGAACTAGGGGATATGCCCGCTTTCTATCTTACACTATAAGAAATTCCTAGCTTACTTGCTTCTGATCTCTCTTCTCTGCTCTTACGATGCCTATTCTTTTTTGTGTAATTCCATAGAGAAGATAAAACCTTCCATGAAAGATGGCTAGCTCCAATTCCGTCTATTTGGAAATGGGCAATCCAGCTTAATCCCTTACTCGTGCTGTAATAGGGCTTGGCACCTTCCCTTATTCTCCTTCGTTCAGCGAACGGATAAGCAGTTAGAATGGAGTTAGAATCGTTATAGTTACTTTGGTAAAAGAGGATCCCCAGGCTGCTATCTGTTATAAGTTCTCCTCCCTTGAAGCATGGGCTAACTGAAACGTTCCCCGGTGTTCTTCCCTTTCGACTGCTAACTCTTCGAAATACAGTAAAGCGATGCCTTACCGCAAGAAGAATATGAACGTTATCCCAATAGTAATGAAAGCATCTCGAAAGAGCGTTACGCACCTCTTAACAATGAAAACTCCCTATTATTTTCCCTAAACTGATCGAAGGCTTTTAACAAGATTTATTGCTAGGATTCTTCCTTGTAGTTACCGCACAACGTCCTATCTTCATTCCCTTGGAACTATGTATTATGTATTGCAGTTGGCAAAGGAAGTCAATAGCATACTAGAGTAGAGGGAAGGAACTTCTTTAGCTAAACCACTAATTATCAAAAAAAAATAGGTGCCTTTCTATTTTTTTATTTTGTTACAGAATTCGCATGAAAGATAAGAGAAAAAGGAATCAGTCTTAGAAGTTCATAGACGGTTAAATGCAGTCCTCGGAGAATAACTAGAATAGAAAGAACTAGGAAGAAATAACACAGGGAAAGAGAACTCCTAAGAGTAAGAGCAGCCCTTCGTGTAGGAAGGTGTAGGAGCGAAGCCACTCTTGCCCCTTCTTCCACATCCGTGAAGTTACCTTTCAAAGAGCGGATACGGCGAATAGACTAGCAACGGTTATTCCTAAAAAGCAAGAGCACTTACTTTTTTTTTTATACCGCTTACTGTAAGAAGAAGAGCTTCTATTGCATCAAGCACGGGGTACGAAGGCGTTATTCCTTCTCAGATAGGGCCTAGGGACTCTTTTCTCGGCGTAAGGACTGGTACTATAATATGAATATGCATTGCTTGTAAGGATAAGGAGCGCATTCACGAGCACTAGCTTTCCAGGCTTTGGGGTAAGCTATCCCACTAATGCAATTCGATGCTTCCTGCGTCGAAGGAAAGTATGGTCAATCAGTCAAAGACTTCCTCCTCCATAATAAATGGATCCTAAGCATCTGAGTCAGCAAGCGCGAGCCTAGATCCTACTCTTTTCTTTTATCCCAGTATCGATCCCTGCATACACAATAGATCATCATCCTTCTCTAAACCATGCATGTGACCTACGAGATAGGTCTTTTTGATCTGTTTGTAGCGGCTCGACCCGATCTCTTTCGCCTCCGGTTCGACTAACTCCAAGGGTAAGCAATGTGACTTGCCTACATTGCTTCTAGCTGGGCGGGTGGGTTGCGTGCGCGAAACTTCACACCGGTTGAAACCTGCGGTAATTGGACACTTGTTGTCTGGAACCTCGAACATATAGACATTAGAGCTACAGCTCTCGGAAAGCCGTGGTGCGAAAGCAGTGCGTGCAGAAAGCCATGGGAGGGAGCAGGCGAAAGGGAATTTCTTGTTGATGGAGTTCCCGTAGAAAGGGCTCTTACTGATTCAAGTATTGTAGGAAGGGTGGATACTCTATCTTTTTGAGATTGTCAGGGCCAGGAGTTGAAGAAGAGCTAACCGTAGGCAGTCCTTATGCCGACAAGAAAGAGGAAGACTGGAATAGCAGACAAAGTGGAATATGACTCACTAGGATCAGCGCTTTGGTTAACAGTGGGAATTCTCCCTCGTAAGGCAGGCTCTAGTTCGACTAGCTTTTAGCTGGAACGTGGCTAATTTAACCGGAGATCGTAGTCTCAATCCTAACCGCAGTGAACAGAGGATTTGGCCCAGCTTCTCTGATCTTTCTTGGCTCTTGAATAGGATTTTCTACCTAACGGGAACCAATCAGTCCCAGATCCAACAGAGGACAATTGGGACGAAAGCAGCAGGAACCTAATCTGACTGAGCAGGCAAGGTAAGCATCCACAAGCAAGATGGGGAACAATAAAATAAGGAACACGGCTTCGGTACATATGTTTTTGGTGATTCGCTTATCCCTTCCAGGGAGTGGACGGTTTACTTACTCCCGAGGGAGCAAAGGTATTCTGTGAATGAGACTTCCTACCCTTATCATCCTATCAAAAAAAGAACTAGTCAACCTAATCTCCGGAATTGGTCAATCCGCTTTTTCCTTTAGTCTTGCTAGACCGTACAGCTGATATGCGACAGAAGATAGAATATCTCAGTTGTCGCAAATAGGTTGTTGTATGTATAGTATAATTCATAACTTGACTCTCAGTCAGCTTCGCCTAACGATCTTTAGATCCTTCTCTAAGCCAGAGTTTATGTCTTAAAATATATAATTAAATCTCTTTCTCTTCTTAGAAGTGCATAACAGGCTATAGCTATCTAATCACTCTTCTCTTTCACAGCTGATGAAACAAGACCCATTCTTATTATTTTTTATTATCCCGGGATCAGAAGCAGAAGGCTAGGAACCAAGGTTAGGAAACTAGGCTATGAAAGCAGAGAGAACTCCTAGAGTTTACTTGCTTCGTACTTGGCTCCTTTCCGGACTGTTGCAATGCTTCCTGCTTTCAAAAGATTGAAGCTCTATGGGCTCTAGGTACACAGAAAGACCAATCCCAGCCAATCTCACGTCGAAACAGGGAAATTCTAGCCCTTGAAAGCAGCCCACTTCGGAGTCTCTCACAGGAGAAGGACTGACCTTTTCTCTCATTCCTATCTCATATTGGGGAGAAGTGTACCGCCCTCGATCAAACAAACTAGAAATAAAAAAAAAAATTCATAAGAGAAGAAAGCTGCTAGCAGAGGGTGGAGAAGTGCTACACCTTGACCTTGGTGGATTGATCGAGTGTAGTATACTGATTCTCATCGAGATTGGGTTGGTGTGAAGTGTACTAAACAAGCAACGGATTGAGCTTTAGAAAGCCGTTGCGCGTAGCGCAGGAGTTTGATTGCTGGTTCAAGTACAAGATCGAAAAGAATGAATGCATTGATTGCATTTCAAGTTGGATGTCCGGAAGGAGGTAAAGCGTCGTTTAGTTAGGAACGAAGAAAGTAGACCGGTATAGAGAGGGCTTTAGCGGAAAGAGAAGCGATGGGACTGAGAGAGCTAAGTGCCTTTGCGAGTAGCTACATCTGAACTGACCTGCTGTGCCCAAATTAACTGAGAAAAAAGGATGAATCCACTCCGGGTTGAGGGGTTACATAAGATCTTGAGTTGGACCAGCCTTTACTGTACGCAATTGTCCGAGATTTTTGTGGAGAGGGCAGGCTCAAAATATCCTTCTTTCGTAACCAAGAATAGCAGTCTTTCTAATAGGAGCAATTCCTGGATGAATTAGTGTACTACTTCCTCAGATTTAAAAGGAAGGGAAGGATAATAAATAAGGGAAGGTGCCAAGTCTTTTATCTCCTCCTTTGGGAGTCTCTCGTCCTGGGGCTTTTCTTGTCTGTCACTTGAATTAGGTTCGTTCCAGTAGCTTGCCTTGGTTCCTTTGAGTCCAGGTGATTTGACCCTTCGTAAAGATTTGATTCGAGGCTGACCTGCTCCAAATGCTGATTCTGCATAGGTGTCCTCGTTTTATCTGAGGATTGGATTTGTCTCGCTCCTCTTTCCGGACGAGCTGAGATAGATGCTGTTTCAGGTCTTCGTTTTAGGAAAACCTTGATTGGGACATTCACTAGCTTACCATTGCCTATAGGCAACCTCACTCCAAAGAATGAGCCCTGAGGCTAAATTGCAAGTTTAGTCTAGACAATGAAAATCTTTAAAAGAACCGGCGTAAGCAGACAAAGTCTTCCCTTTCTTAACTCTCACTACTACCGATGGATTCCGCAGCTCTTTTTTGTTGGACTTTCGGGCTTGCCTGCTTTCCTCAATAGGACTCGAACGGATGAGCAAGGTTGCTTGCAATGTTTGGAACCCTCAAGCAAGACATGATCTACAAAATAATACATCATAGCGCCTAGAGATAGAGGTACGGTTCACCGCGTTACTTATCCAAGCGTGTTGCCGGATAGTCGGATATGCCGTACTCTGATTTTTTTGAGGTTAGGAATCATTTGCTGTTACCAGCATTGCTCATTATTAGGTAACGCATTCCCGTTTCTTGATTTTTTGAAGGGCCGTTGTCGCTTTCGCCTAATCGAGCAGAACGCCACTCGGCGATCATCCAACAACAGGTCTCGCCTATAGTTATAGTGTCGAACACACAAAAGTATAGGCTTTGCTGTCCTTACGACGGTTGTCAAAGACCGGATCTTTGCACTTCGCGACCCTATCCGAGTATGGACTTAGTGCAACGCCTTATAGAACAATGAAGTAATGTATCCATACGAGCTCTGGCCCTCAGCAGCTGTGGACTCCCAATGGCACCAGCTGAGAGCACCGACTCTCTTGTCTTCCTCTTCGTCACTAAGCAGTGAAGAAGTTGAGGATTCGAATAAACATAGTCGACATCGAACTCGGAATTGCGCCAAAGCAAGCAAATACCACCGGAGCTTCGACTCTGATCCAATTGGTAAATCCCTAGTCTTTTAATAATCTTGCTTGCCTTCTGTCCACTCACTCTAGGCTCCACCAAGAGAAGGATTTCCACTGCATGCCGTTTAATCAATTCACGAAGACGAAGAGGGAAAGTTCTTCCACAGGCCCCTATACAATTCCAACTTACAATAATAATAAATTAAGTGAAAAACTTACAGTAAGTAATCCGAGCATTAAGCTCGATCAACAGTTTCCATGAGATCATAAGACTGTTCGCTGGCAACGTGGCTTTCCACCCGATTGGCCTCATTCGCGGATGTAGAAACCTCAGTCTTCTCATCTCCTTGTTGCTCCGAGTTCGAGGAAGACGAGATTGGTGGGTCAACGTCCGGTGGCTTTTCTTTATGTTGTATCTGCGCCAACCCGATTTCGTTAGTTGGGGAGGAGATCTCAGTCTTACTCAGTTTAGCCGGGTTACATGGAGATCCAACCCGCCCCGAACTCCTTGGGGGCCAAAATTGTCAATGCATCCAGTAACTACATAATGGCCTCTTGGGCTGCTTCTTTTCCTAGCTTGGCTTGGTCTTTTGTCACCTGGGCTTTGAGTCTTCTTTCCTTCGCAAGCAGTAGCTTGGAACACTATTGGGCCATTGTTTGGGCCCTCAACTTGAAACAAATGGGTCTTGTTTATATCCTAGTTTTCCTTTTCCACTGCATCGGTACCTGTGACCTCTTTCCTTCTGAATATCTCCTTCTGTCTGCCAACTTTTGCCTGACCCTTGTCAGCTTTACGTGAATCAGTCTTAGCCAAATGGCTAGCATGCTTGTAAGGAGTTATAAATTTACTAGGATTGTTGCTAGGGGATTGAGTGGCTTCCTCGTTCAACGAAGCTAGAACGCTGAATCGGGAGGTACCAGGTTTACTTTCCTTAGTTTGGATTTCGAGAGGTTGGTCCGTTTACCTTGAAAGCGATACAATGGCAGGTTATGAAATACATTCAAATGGATGAATGTGAACGAGATTGATATCCCGCTGGAATTCCCTTTTTTTTTGATGTGATGCTTCTTATTTAGAGTTATTCAAAGACCAAGTTCTCCATCCTATTTTCGATTCTTTGAACTTGGCTTCTTACTATTGAAAAGAGGCCAGACGAAGTCCTTCACTCCCACTCCTCATCCAGAACTATAGAAAGAAAGTGATTAATAGACAAAAGAGCGATTGATTTGATTGGACATATCATATTATACCGGGTTGGATCGATCAAGACCAGTTGCGGCAGTTGACCAATGAACGTTAGCAGAAGCAGGATAGATCCTTAATTACAGATTGAGATAGAAAGAAAAGAAGGCCGGTTATAAGCAAGAGAGAGTAAGGAGAAGCTGGATGGAATGAAGGCTCGTTGGTCTTGGTTTCGATTCCAGAGATCGAGATTCGAATTAGCTTTTTTTGAACTAAAAAGAAAGTGAGGTGAGTGAGATGAGGAGTGAAGAGATTCGGGTTAGCCAAGTACCATCCATTTAGCTATCGGACGATGTGATCGTCCGCCCATTATTTATTCTTCACCCCGCTTCCGGTCTTCCCACATGCAACTGGTATGCGGTAAGACAAGTCTTCATTCTACGCGGGTTAGAATATGCTCTTCCTTATGTTAGCAAGAAGGAGATCTTTCGGAAGATCAGATAGAATGCCCTCTTCAGTTTGAAAGTTAATCATATCATAATCATAGAGTGGAAGAATGGCTTGCGACAGTAAGAAAAAATGAACTTAAACCGTTAATTTACGAGCAGGGAATAGGCCTTATCCAGTGGGATCTCTTGGGTATTCCAACCAAGTACTAAAGAACCGGCGGTTATTCGGCATCTTCAAGCGAGTGAGTGGCCTTCAGAAGACGAGAAGGTTTAGAATCCTATTGTTACAATACCCATTGTTGTTGGAATATCCGTAGCTTTCGTTACCGGTCTTCCTTCTTCTTTGGCTAACTGTTTCAGTAACCATTGGTTGCCTATCTGCTGTGAGAGTTGCCGCTGTTGGCATAGAGGCTCTTACTGTGATCGTAGAAGCTCCTATTGAATCAGCTGCACATTCATCTCTAGAGGAGCTTGTTCTCGAATACCCTCTTGCTGCAAGAAAAGAAGGGGTTGCTATTGAATCGTCTGTGAACGAATCTGCTGCTAGAAGGGCCCCATCAAAGGAAACTGCATTCTCTCGTCTAGATCGCTTCCCAGCTTACTCAGGAAATCAACTCCCTTCCTCACTGGCCTAGCCCTTACATAGAACTGCATAGTGTTCAAAAAGTCCTCCAACTGACTCACAGGGAACTCGCCGGGACTCCATTCGATCGTATCGCCTATGACTTCTTATCCGGAGAAGGAGACAGAAAGAATCCCACCGACGACTGGTATACATCTATTAATAGTAGTCCTTTGAGGCACGTTACATTCGTTACGCTCCTTAGCTCGGTAGGGGGTACAAGAGTGGGATCGTTTGGATCGGAGTGAACCGAAAAGGGAATGTATTCAATATGCGAGTAAGAAGATTCATTTATAGGCTTGAAACCTAACTTGTCTGGAGAGCGAAATGAACCCATTAAAAGCACATTAATTAGTTAATGCTTAACACAACAGCTAAGGGAAAAATAAGTTCATCCATACACTTAAAAAAGGAGGGGAATATTCTCATCTTTTATCCTCTTTGGCTAAAAAGCTTTCAAGATTCCTGTTTTCAAACTTGCCTAAGCTCTCCATAGCTTTATGTCTATCCTGCCGCTCTATCTCTAGCTTTCTTATTTGCTTGCTCTAGAGCTCGCAGGTTTCAAAATGAGAACTTCCTTCCCCGGAAAAGCTTACTTGCTGACTAACCCTATAGCGGGCTATCCTATGCTTTGCGCTTGCCCTTTTGATGAGGGATATTAATATATTCTTGCCGTCGCCTAAGGGGACTCCTTTTATGGGGAATACACATAGAAGCAATGGCCCCATCAATGACTCCTCATCGCCTGTGGAACCCTCTTCTAGATCATACTTATTTCCTCTCCTTGAAGTCAAGTTCTCTTAGACTACGCTTGACCGGGACATAGAGGAGAGCTAGTATGGACAAAAGTGGAGGTTCTTTCTCAGGGCGTAAGGAATAGCACGCAAAAGACAGCCTGGAAAGACAAAGAAAGGATTTCATAATCTAATGAAAAGCGGTGGATGAGCGGTAATGGCTGGGGAAGGGGGCAAGTACATCCTTTTGTTCTCAGTTCGTGGGAATTGCTTCCATCACTAACCAGTTCAGCTCGGCTAGTGGGCTTTTGTGTTCGAACCTCGAATCCGGACCTGTTCGACAAGACCAGATCCATCAACAAACCTAGGTCCAATATTTGCTTGTACGAGCTAGCCATCAACAGACGGACATCCTTTTACCGCAGTCTTCCCCTATTCTATTGGGCATAGCCTTTTCTCCGTTAGGCTCCTGTAAGGGCGGGTTCTCTCCTTGCTGGATTGCTGTCTTCCGCCATTCAATGCTGTTGTCAGTTTGTTTGTTGAAGTCAGACAGACAGCTTTGACACTTCCCGTGCTCTTACAATCTCTTTTATAAGAGAAAGAGACATGGAAGAGAGTTTCACCAGGTCTCCTTTTCTCTGCACTCCTGTTGCTTGCCTTACTCGCTCGGGCATTAAGCCGTCAGGTTAGGGCAAGCGGGTTCACTCTGATCCCGACTCAATGATAGATATCAGGTTAGAACCACCAGTCAGATAAGGGGAAAAATCCTCATCAAGCATAACGGCTTTTATCACTAAGATATGATCTCCTGTGATGGACGAGAAGGAAGTTCAGGCCATCAGAGAGTGGGAGCCTCCTACCGACGGTATCTGAGTGACGGTCATTCCGTCGGTTTGGTGAATGACTATCGGCGGTTCATCAAGGGATTTTCTGCAAAAGCAGCGGAACTATTAAAGAATAACAAGTCGTGGGAGTGGACCAAGAGGTGCCAGAATGCTTTCGAGGAGTTGAAGGCAGCTGTGACACAGGAGCCTGTTCTAGTCTTGCCAGACTTCGAAAAGGTGCTCGAAGTCCACACAGATGCTTCCGACCTTTCCATAGGAGGTGTGCTTATGCAGGAGGGGCATCCCATCGCCTTCGAAAGCCGCAAACTCAATGATACAGAGCGAGGATACAGAGTGCAAGATAAGGAGATGACAGCCATAGTTCATTGCCTAAGAACACGATCTATTAGATTTAGATCTTGTATCGAGTAGTTGGATCATAGTCTCTTACCATACATAAAAATGGCTGCATGCGCAGCAGCATCAAGTATTCGAAATCCACATGTGATGTGTGAACAATGAAAGTTGTGTACCATAGTCAGTAGCTAGTTAGATATGGAAAAAGGGGAATGGTTAAAGAGCCTCAAAATTTAGGGTTAAGAGAGAATTTAGCATAATACCATGGATCTCATATAGGCTTTCTGGCCCTGGCCCGTAAATGGACCTTTATGAGCTTCTATAAGATATTTTAGACCATGACCAATGCCCTGTTGGTCTCCTATACATGTGACCGGCTATCAAGAAAAAAAATGGAATGGAAAGGGATAAATTCTGGTGTGCAATATCGGTCAGCCAAAGACCCTCACTGGATCTAATCCTACACGAAAAGTCAGAAATTCTGCTTTCCATCAATTCAAGGTTAAAAATTAGGTAGCTCCCTTGGCAAAACTGGGATTTGAAACAAAAGATTCCGAGTCAAAATATATTCATGAGGAAGTGGGATCTCTTTTGAATCTACTTCAGCGTTTAGAAATTGGTTAATCCGTAAAGTATAAAGATACATGTTCGTGAACTCGCAGAAAATAGCCAGAAATAGGTGTAGAATCAACTCGCAGAAATGCTCGGGAAAGTACGTAGTGTATTTTATAGCAGACGAGATAGGCTTGGCTTAGAGCCTACACCAATCTATCTGTTCTATCTGTAATAGTTCGATCTGTCTTCCTGAGATGAGAATTTGTTTTGAAATAGCTAGATTAGATTAGAACTGGCCGCCTTGCCTTGGCTTATTGTGTGATTTTTGAGCAGGAGCGAGCTGTCTTTGGCACAATCTGTACTGTAGCCGGGAAAGCAGGAGTCAAGCTGTTCACAAGCAGTGGTTATGAGCCGTATCTCGCATCTAAAGCCAATCCATTTACAAGTGAAATCTTGCCCAACTCCAACTACAAGGAAAGAAAGGGGTGAGGTGCTCATTCTGTATAAATTGGGTCTCTCGGAACCATGGGCGGCGAAAACTAGGAATCATAGGTAAGGGATGACATAACTGGGGAGTAGGAATGGCAGATCCGTTTTTTTCCCAACATTATGAACTCTTCAACTTGTAGTCCACCAAGAGTCCCAATCCTCTCCTGACTTACGTCTGAGCCCAGGTTTGTAAACCAGCCATTCAATGGAAGACTTTGTCCTCTTATTTATGTTAAGCATTAGGGTCCTTCACATAATCTCTAACCGTGCCCCTTCCTCAATGAGTCACGAGCGAGCCATGCCACATTGCATGGGAGGAACTGATCCTTCACTTCCCTTTTGAGCTTTCGATTCTAGACCGCTTGATATCATATCTTACCAGCCCCACCGGGGTGGCTTCCGCGTCACCCCCTGTTGCTCCATTCTGGATCCCTGAGTGATAGAAGGGATATAAGCGGGACCACCAAACCTCACCTTGATGAGTTTCACTAAGAAAGCGGGGGGTGCCTATGTGACTAACATAGGGCTCTGCCTTACCAAGCAGAGTGAGGTTATAAACTCAAATTTTGTGATAGGACTGACCCTGGTGAGAACCAGCCTATCACGCCACCGAGGTTCCGCCTCGTTGGCCTTAGTCTTGCGATCTAAGGGTTAAGGAGTCATCCAGCCACCGGGATTGGTTACCCGGTTGACCCCTATCCGTATCTACATCTACGTCCTGATTGAGTTACATAGAAACTAAGAGAACTTGAAAGCAAGAGATCCAACTGGAATGAAATGAATATATATTTATAAATAAAATAGTGAAAAATCCCCCGAACCTCTGATCCGATAGCAGCTATAATATGCATCTACGACTAGCTACAGGAACTAGATGAAAACTTCTACAACAGGGTATCGAAGAATGCATTATGACATCGAGTCCTCAATCAATGTAGATGATTCAACAAGGTAGACCGAAGCAACTCGTCGATCAGCTATCACCACATCGTTGCCGAGAATGGCATAGCGATCAAACTAGTGCTAGTGACTGTCTACGGCTACGGCTTATGCCTTCACTCGGGGGAGAGCACCCATCCAAAAAGCAGAAAAGTTAAGAAGTGCAGAAGGAAAAGGCAAACCCTCGGATGGACCTAAACTAGACTCAGTCCGAGCTCCTGCAAGAGGGTCCAAAGTAGAGTGGCATGGAATCGGCCGGAAAAGACAGATCTGAGAATTGCGTATATTGAGTGAGATGCCGCTTCAAAGATGCTGCTTACCTAGGATGGTGTGCTTTTCGCTCCTTTGGCTTTCTTTCTCCCGGAGACCATGCCATTCCTCGACACCGACCTTCAAACAAAGTCAGATGAGGAGCTGGCT